GTGTAACATGACACGTTCACTAAAAAAAAATCCTTTTGTAGCGAATCATTTATTAAGAAAAATAAATAAACTTAACACAAAAACAGCAAAAGAAATAATAATAACTTGGTCAAGAACATCTACCATTATACCCACAATGATTGGTCATACCATTGCTATTCATAATGGAAAAGAACATTTACCTATATATATAACAAATCGTATGGTAGGCCATAAATTGGGAGAATTTTCACCCACTCTAAACTTCCGAGGACATTCGAAAAATGATAATAGATCTCGCCGTTAACGTTAATTTAATAATTTAATTACTCAAAAATAATTTATTATTAAATTAATTAAAGATGATTAATAAATTATAAATTAAATAAATGTTTATTTATTCATTTTTTAGTTAAAATAGAACCTTATGATAAAGAAGAACCAATATAATATAGAGAAGTATAACCCTTAGATTCAAATATATGCGTGTCTGTTAACAATACAAAGTACAAATAGTAATTGGTGATATTTTTCGATAAAGGGTTATGATACTAGAACTTATGCTTTATTAAGTTGAGTATTTTATTCTATTTTTTTATTGATTTATTCTGCAATTTATTCTGCAACAGCAAATGCTAGTCACAATATGGGTTTCAATGAACTAAGTCAAAATGAATCATAAAGATATATTTCTAGATAAAAAAATAGGAAAGCCATGCCGTATTATCCTTAATAATAAAAAAAAAAAAAATAAATAATAAAAACCCAAATGGATAAAGATAAAAAAATAAAGTACACAAATAAGATGTATCATTTTATGCATAGTAGTCATTTTATATTTTATGTATACTAGTGGGGAATTATGTATGGGACAAAAGATAAATCCGCTTGGTTTCAGACTTGGTACAACTCAAAATCATGATTCTCTTTGGTTTGCACAACCAAAAAATTATTCTGAGAATCTACAAGAAGATAAAAAAATACGAGATTTTATCACAAATTATATACAAAAAAATATAAAAATCTCTTCGGGTGTCGAGGGGATTGCACGGATAAAAATTCAAAAAAGAATCGATCTGATTCAAGTGATAATCTATATGGGATTTCCAAAGTTATTAATAGAGGGGAATCCGCGAAGAATTGAAGAATTACAAATTAATGTGCAAAAAAAACTGAATTGTGTGCACCGAAAACTTAACATTGCTATTACACGAATTGCAAACGCTTATAGACACCCTAATATTCTTGCAGAATTTATAGCCGGACAATTAAAGAATAGAGTTTCATTTCGTAAAGCAATGAAAAAAGCTATTGAATTAACGGAACAAGCGGGTACAAAAGGAGTTCAAGTACAAATTGCAGGGCGAATCGACGGAAAAGAAATTGCACGTGTCGAATGGATCAGAGAAGGTAGGGTTCCTCTACAAACCATTCGAGCTAAAATTGATTATTGTTCCTATCCAGTTCGAACTATTTATGGGATATTAGGGATCAAAGTTTGGATATTTGTAAACTAAAGAATAATAAACTTTTCTTTATCATTAAGGTTCCGTGTTTCGATAAAATAAAAAATTACAAATTCTTATTTTATTATTAAAAAAATGAGAAATTTTTATAAGATTGAATAAATTCGATTAACCATTTGATTTTGAGATTGATTGCTATGCTTAGTGTGCGACTCGTTGGTTTTTTTTAGAATGGCTATAATTCAATAAAAAAAAAAAAAATAAATCGGCTCGTGGTATGAATTTATTAATAAAGAACTAATACCAATAAATAACTAATAACCAACCCATCGCTTCGCATTATCAGGATCTATAAAAAACTAATCAAAATAAAAAATCTAAAGAAAAGATAGAATATATTGGGGATATAATTATAACAATTGAAATATTGCATAATAAGGGGGAAGAAAAACGAATCTGATTATGAATTGTAAAGCAATAAGAATATACGGATAAATGAAGGGTTGAAAGAAAGAGAGAAAAAGAATATCAATGATATAGAATTCTAATATGTAAAGGTCGATGGTCATCTCATAAAAAGTAGTGTAAAAAAGCATCAATATTAATTAACCCCTAATATCCATATTATAGAAGACTATATTCCTAGAACAACCAAATCAAGAGCCGCGAGTCAATAAAAACTGAGAAGGTTGATTCAAGAAAAAAGAGAATCTTATTTAAATATTAGAGAGGCTCCGTTGTCGAATTCAGACCTAACCATTAATCGAGAAGCGATGGGAACGACGGAACCTACGAATACCTAAGATTTTATTAAAAACAAATCTTAATGATTCATTGGGTGGGATGGCGAAACGAACCAAGAACAATCCAATTTTTTTGAGGAGTCATGGCCTATAACCCTACATTTCATCTGAAATTGATAATGAAAGAGTCAATTCATCTGAAATTGATAATGAAAGAGTCAATTTTCGCCCGCGAAAATTTTTATTTTATTGAATTTTAGAAATTCGTTAGAACCTTCTAATATAACAAAACAACATTATCTAGTTATATATGGTTCTATATGGATTGCTAAAATTGTCTATAAGACAACTACATGTTTCATTATATATCAAAACAGGATATACAAATTTACAATAGATCAATAGATTCTATGAAATCTCAAAAAATCCCGCGATTCTATACCTATTTTTTATATTTTTTTTTTTTCTCGGTTAACTCGATTTATTTTCTTTTTATTTTTGAATCGCTTCATTCGCGAGGAGCCGTATGAGATGAAAATCTCATGTACGGTTCTGTAATAGCGATGGAATTGAAAAACACACCATCAACTATAACCCCAAAAGAACCAGATTCCGTAAACAACATAGAGGAAGAATGAAAGGAATATCCTATCGAGGTAATAATATTTGTTTCGGAAGATATGCTCTTCAGGCACTTGAACCCGCTTGGATCACATCTAGACAAATAGAAGCAGGGCGGCGGGCAATGTCACGAAATGTCCGCCGCGGTGGACAAATATGGGTTCGCATATTTCCAGACAAACCGATTACAGTAAGACCTACCGAAACACGTATGGGTTCGGGAAAAGGATCTCCCGAATATTGGGTAGCTGTCGTTAAACCGGGTAGAATACTTTATGAAATGGGCGGAGTCGCGGAAAATATAGCCCGAAAGGCTATCTCAATAGCAGCCTCAAAAATGCCTATACGAACTCAATTCATTATTTCGGGATAAAAATGAGAAGAGAACCAAAGGAAAGAGGTCTTTAGGATGCAAAAAAATGGCAATTGTAGATTTCTTTTTTGTAACACAGAATATTTTTTTTACTTCAACTTTTGGGACTGAAAGAACAGATAAAATAAATGATATGATTCAACCTCAAACCCATTTGAATGTAGCTGATAACAGCGGAGCCCGCGAATTGATGTGTATTCGAATCATAGGAGCTAGTAATCGACGATATGCTTATATTGGTGACATTGTTGTTGCTGTAATAAAAGAAGCTGTACCAAATACGCCTTTAGAAAGATCAGAAGTGATCAGAGCTGTAATTGTACGTACTTGTAAAGAACTCAAACGTAGCAACGGTATGATAATCCACTATAATGATAATGCTGCGGTCGTCATTGATCAAGAAGGAAATCCAAAAGGAACCCGAATTTTTGGCGCAATCGCCAGGGAATTGAGACAGTTAAATTTCACTAAAATAGTTTCCTTAGCGCCCGAGGTATTATAAAGCGACACCCTGACATAGATATATTATTTGTGAATGAAATAGATTCATTAATAGATTTTATCTCACGCATATACCTTTTGTAGTAATTTAATTATTATTTGTAATAATTATTAAATTAAATTATTATATATATATATACCATAGAGCAGTAATTATTATGAGAATAGTAATAGTAATTATTATAGATATAATTTAAATTTCATATTTCATAAAGATTTCATAATCTCAAAAAAACAAAAAGATATGAATATTAGATATTTTATTGAATAAAAAATATAAAAAAGCAGCATGTTGATTATATCAAAAATCCGGGGCAACAATCATTTTCGTTTATCATGAGTAAGGACACTATTGCTGATATAATAACTTCTATACGAAATGCTGACATGAATCGAAAGGGAATGGTTCAAATACCATCTACTAACATCAACGAAAACATTGTTAAAATACTTTTACGAGAGGGTTTTATTGAAAACGTGAGAAAACATAGAGAAGGCGACAACTATTTTTTAGTTTTAACTCTACGGTATAAAAGAAATAGGAAAGGATCATATAAAACTGTTTTAATTTTAAAACGGATCAGTACACCCGGTCTACGAATTTATTCTAATTATCAACGAATTCCTAGAATTTTAGGAGGAATGGGAGTTGTAATTCTTTCTACTTCTAGAGGTATAATGACAGATCGAGAGGCTCGATTAGAAAGAATCGGTGGAGAAGTTTTATGTTATATATGGTAATTTTTTTGATATCCGATATAAGAGAGAAACTTCTATCTATTTTTGTGAAAAAAGAGAGAAAACACGGGGTTTCTAATAGCACTCTTCATACAGTAGTGAATATACCGTAGTCAATACACGAAAGGATTTTAATTTTAACTGGAATAAGACGACAAAAAGAAAAAATAAAATGGATTGATTTATGCGGATTTAATTATTGAATCACTGACCAAGGGTATGTTCCAGATTCCTTTATATTATAGAATCATATTGTGTTTGATTCGAAGCTATGTTTCCGAAAGGATTCGACTCGACGTACTCTTATTTGATATATAAATATAATAATTATTTGATATATAAATATAATAATCGAATATATGACCACAGAAGTAAAAATAAAAATGGAAGGATAAAGCATTTTTTAATTAGACTTGTGTTTTCAACTTCAACATTTTTTTGAGGGGGATACAATTAAAAGTTAAAAATTTCAGGAAACCTTATTTTCTTCCAATAAAGAGATTAGGAATTAAGTTACGGAATGACGAATATGAAAATAAGAGCCTCTGTTCGTAAAATTTGTGAAAAATGTCGATTGATCCGTAGACGGGGGCGAATTATAGTAATTTGTTCCAACCCAAGACATAAACAAAGACAGGGATAATATTTCCACAAAGAAGGGCTTTCTATTCTAAAAAAACGGATGCAGAAATGAAATAAATTAATAATAAATAAATAAAAAATATATATATATATATAGTATATATAAAAATATATATAATTGTATATATAAAAAAAGAATTATTATATATTCTAAGTATCATAGTTAAGTAGTCTAGTATTATAAGAAATTAAGAAATATTATTTATAAAAAATTATTGATTTATTGATATTTCAAATTAATTATATTTATAGAATTAATAGAAATAGTACAATTATACAATTAAAATAAAAAAAGAAAATCTTAATTCTAGTTAACAAATTACAAAATAGTAAAGGATCTGTTTTTGACATAAAATGGATATAGCCATAGATCTTGGACTTCGATTTATAATTTATTTATAAATAATATAATAATAATATAAGAAAGTATGACAAAACCTATACCAAAAACAAAAATTGGTTCGCGTAAAAATGGACGTATTGGTTCGCGTAAGCATGCTCGTAAAATACCAAAGGGGGTTATCCATGTTCAAGCTAGTTTCAACAATACCATTGTAACTATTACGGATGTACGAGGTCGGGTGATCTCTTGGTCCTCCGCCGGTACTTGCGGATTCAAGGGTACACGGAGGGGGACACCATTCGCCGCTCAAACCGCAGCAGGAAATGCTATTCGAACAGTAGCGGATCAAGGCATGCAACGAGCGGAAGTCATGATAAAAGGGCCCGGTCTCGGAAGAGATGCGGCATTAAGAGCTATTCGTAGAAGTGGTATATTATTAAAATTTATACGGGATGTAACCCCTATGCCACATAATGGATGTAGGTCCCCTAAAAAAAGACGTGTGTAAAACGAAAAATAAACATTGACGAGATTTCAAGAGAAATAAACAATTCAAAGATTTGATAAAAAATATAAAATATTTTACTATGGTTCGAGAGAAAATAAGAGTATCTACTCGGACACTACAGTGGAAGTGTGTTGAATCAAGAGTAGACAGTAAGCGTCTTTATTATGGACGTTTTATTCTGTCTCCACTTATGAAAGGCCAAGCCGATACAATAGGCATTGCGGTGCGAAGAGTTTTGCTCGGAGAAATAGAGGGGACATGTATCACACGTGTAAAATCTGAGAAAATACCACATGAATATTCTACCATAGTAGGTATTCAAGAATCAGTACATGAAATTTTAATGAATTTGAAAGAAATTGTATTGAGAAGTAATCTATATGGAACTCGGGACGCGTCCATTTGTGTCAAAGGTCCTGGATATGTGACTGCTCGAGACATCATTTTACCATCCTCTGTAGAAATCGTTGATAATACACAACATATAGCAAACCTAACAGAACCTATTAATTTATGTATTGGATTACAAATCGAAAGGAATCGCGGATATCGTATAAAAACACTAAATAACTTTCAAGACAGAAGTTATCCTATAGATGCTGTATTCATGCCTGTTCGAAATGCAAATCATAGTATTCATTCTTATGTGAATGGGAATGAAAAACAAGAAATACTTTTTCTCGAAATATGGACAAATGGGAGTTTAACGCCTAAAGAAGCACTTTATGAAGCCTCCCGGAATTTGATTGATTTATTTATTCCTTTTTTGGATTCGGAAGAAGAAAACTTAAATTTAGAAAACAATCAACACAAAGCTACTTTACCACCCCCTTTTACTTTTCATGACACATTTGAGAAACTAAAGAAAAATAAAAAAGAAATAGCATTGAAATCCATTTTTATTGACCAATTAGAATTGCCTCCCAAGATCTATAATTGTCTCAAAAGGTCCAACATACATACATTATTGGACCTTTTGAATAATAGTCAAGAAGAACTTATGAAAATTGAACATTTTCACATAGAAGATGTAAAACATATATTGGACATTTTAAAAATAGAAAAAGATTTTGCATAAATTTGAAATACGTTGAATTTTTTTATCTTTTTTTTTTTTTTTAATAATAAATAAAGATAAAAAATAGAGTTTAAATCTTTAACACAAATCCATATACTCGGAATAGGCCAAAAAAGCCCTAGATGTATCTGGGGAGAATTCACTTTGAGACGAATTCTCCCTAGATACACAATCTACACCACATGGCATGATATTTTATTTCACAATTGAATCAATTTAAAAAAGACCTAAAGTTAGGGATTTTTCAATAGGTAATGTTGCTCCAATACCCAACCATAGGGCCACTGCGGTACCAATCAAAAAGACGGTTGTTGCTACTGGACGACGAAATGGGTTTTGGAATTTATTAACATTCTCCAAAAAAGGTACTGTTAATAATCCCGCGGGTACCGAAACCATTAAGAGAACGCCCAATAACTTATTTGGTACTGTACGAAGTATTTGAAATACGGGAAAGAAATACCATTCGGGCAATATTTCCAAAGGAGTTGCAAATGGATCCGCGGGT